AAGAGTTTAATTGCAAACTTGACAGATAACCCAGAAACTCTAAATTATCTTTATTATCTTTAGATAATTGATTTATATTGACCTTTTGCGATTGAAACCATACGGAAAAATAACATTGCCATAAATTAACAAAATAATATTTCCATTTATTCATCAGAAGCGGCGTATCTTTTGTTGCCAGAATGCATCTTCCGTGATATCTAACATAATGTATGAAAGGATCCTTGAGCAACCCTAGGATCGCAGGAAAATTTTTAACAAAGACTTTTAAAAAATGTTGTATTTTTCCATAGAATAATATTCGCTCAAAAAGGACTTCATAAGATGTTGATCGTAAATGCGAAGACCGCTTGCGTAGAAAAAAAAATATGGATTCGTATTCACATATATGAGAATTATATAAGAACAAGAAAAATCTTGGATTCAAAATTGCTTTTTTTTTAATATCAAAATTCTTCCAATTGCAATACTCGTATAAACAGAACCGAAAAAAATGCAAAGAAGAGGCATCTTTTACTCGGTAACGTAGGGTTTGAACCAAGATTTCTAGATGGATGGGGTAAGGTATTAGTACATCTATCACATAATTAAAATGTGATAATTTGTCTTCTAAAAAGGGAAATATTGAATGAATTGATTGTAAATTATAAGATTTTTTGAATTGTTTTCCTTCGAAAGAGGCTCCTAATCTTAGGGAAAATGGAATTTCTACAATCACTGCAAATAAAACGGATATCATTTGATAATAGAAAAGACTGGTATGCCCCAAAAAGTTATTTTGGTTCAAATCCTTAGTGGGAATAATCAAACGATTCTGTTCATACATTCGCAAAATTAAGCGTTTCACAATTAGTGAACTATATTTTTTGTCATAATCCGCATTTTCCAAGAAAATAGAGCGATTTCTATTTAATCTATTTAAACCATGATCATAAGCAAGTACATAAATATACTCCCGAAAAAAAAGTGGATATAGAAAACTCTGTTGCCGAGCCCCATCGAACTCTAAATATCCTTGATATTTCTCCATTTGGATTGAAATTTGATTTGAACTGAAGGTAAAGTCTTTATTTTCTTGAGTTCTGAAATGACACATAGTGCGATACAGTCAAAATAAGGTATTAGACTACGAAAGCAATAGATACCTCATAAACAGGTAGACTGCTAACCGGATTCTCTATCTTTAATAGGTTTCTGTTCGTTATATTCTACAATAACAAAACAAGATGATTAGAAATCCTTTATTTTTTAACCTAATCGCTCTTTTGATTTTGGAAATATATATATTTTTTATCAATATACTGCTTCTTTTACACATCCATCTCCCACCTAACCCAAACGGACTAGGGAAAAAAAATAATTAGGACTCATTAAAAAATTGATAATAACACACAAGAAAAAAATTCCTTCCCATACCCGTATTAGGCACTAATCTATTTTTAACATTTAATTAGATCGGGTAATTTTTCAAATTACGAATGGAAGCTCGTTTCTTTTTTTTTCCTGGAATCAGGAAAACTGGTTTTTTTATCCATCCATTTATATTTATTCACTTGACCCAAATTGGAATTCCTTTTTTTTGACATCCAAAACAAGGTTGTACCGATGAGGAAAGAAAAAAAATGTTATCGGAATTCTCTCTTGATACGACATGCTATTTTTTCCATTCATTCCTTTCAGGATCAGTCGTGGTCTTACAAACTCTACCGCGGATCTGGACGAATTCTTTTCTTCATACAAATATGTAAAAGATGCTAGTCGCACTTAAAAGCCGAGTACTCTACCGTTGAGTTAGCAACCCCAAAAAACAAAAAAAGAAAGTACTGCAAATATGTAGATACAACCAGAATAAAGAAAAAAAAAAATGAAAAATACAGTCATGTGTGCGTCAGGGATAAATAGACCTATTTATCTATGAGAGAATTATATTTGGTCCATACACTGTTGTCAATATGATTGTGAATTTTTAATCTAGTGAAAAGAATCGAAAAAATCAATAAAAAAGCTTAACCCCTTGGTTTGGTAGTTTATACCATGAATGGACAACTAAGCAAGTTAGGGTAATCTTAAATCTTTTTATACTTTTTTCGATCCATTTTTTATGAATAATTTATTCATTATTCATATAATATATATTTAGAAAAAAATCTATTAATATCTATATTAGTTTTATTCAGAATTAATAGATTTATATATATATAATTTTATATACAGTAAAATGGATCCCAAATTATTTTCAGAAATTTGTTTATGATTATAAAACAGAGTAGTTGTTAGCAGGGTATTTTGTAGTATTCGTACCTTAGGAGGAACACTAATTACTAATAATAAATAGAAATTCTAATAAACCAAAATACATATGATGGTAGCGAAAGAGGAGGAAAGCAAAGAGTAGATAAAATTTGATACCAAGCTATATACGAGTCTTTCACATCCTCTTTTTTATATTTCATTAATTCAATTTTGTTTTATTAAGACTTAATTTCGTAAAAATCCCTGCCTTCTTTGAAATATCATGAACTGTTCTTGTTGGTTGAGCGCCTTTTTTAAGAAAATCGAGAATAGCAGGAAGATTTAAATAAGTTTGATTAGTTATCGGATCATAAAAACCCACCTTGCGAAGATCTCTTCCTTCTCTTCGGGATCGAACATCAATTGCAACGATTCGATAAACGGCTCATTGGGATAGATGTATATAAATAATACCCCCCCCTAGAAACGTATAAGAGGTTTTGGCCTCGTACGGCTCGAGAAAAAAAATTCAATGAGTAGAAGTTAACTCTCTGTATAAAATTCTAATATTAAATAGATTAATCAAAACATTAAATCAACTAGCCAGTATTGAAACCCTAAATCTTTTTTTCCATAAAAAACATTCGTACTCTCGTAACTCAAGTTAAATAACTCTCAAATATCTCACCAGAGAATCCTTAAGTACTTTTTTTTGAGTAGTCTCTAACCCTTTTTTTTGTTTGTCTCATTTTTTAGAATCAATTTTGATTCTTCATTCTGATCTAGTTGTTCAAACCATTGAAAATTGGATTTCCTTGTTTTAGGATTCTTTATCCTTACTTTAAATCTTTGGGTTTAGACATGACTTCGGTGATCTTGAATCGTTTTATTAAAAAAGGGCAGCAACAAACCCCTTATTTTGTTTATGATTTCTTTCTATCAAAGAATCATACAAACGCTTGATTCACGCATGATAGACTTTTGATTCAAAGAATTTTACAATTTTAATAAAATTGTAAAATTGCTTGAAAGGTTTTTTTTTTTCAATATCAAAATAAAAAGACTTACGAAGTTGTTCCAACTTATTGATTCGCACTAACCCTAGATCCTTACTCCTGCGAAAGGAAGAAAACTTTCTATTCTCCTCGAGCTCCATCCTGTACTCTTTTTTATATTCCAAAAAAGTGTAGAACTCTAAGAAAATAGAACAAAAAATGTCGAGCCAAGAGCACCTATATAAGTGGCGGTGGCGGATCAAAAAATCCACAGCAGATCATGTCCTTCAATTCAAGTCGCACGTTGCTTTCTACCACATCGTTTTAAACGAAGTTTTACCATAACATTCCTCTAGTTTGTGTAATTGATTCAATTATGGAATCATGAATAGTCATAGTTCAGTCAGTATATCGCAATCTATACTTTTTCTTTCTCTATGAATGGAAATTTACGCGTAAAAGGTTCAGTCAGAATTCAAATGAATCCCATATTAGATTGTATATATGTAAAATAGAAATTTGAATAGAAATCCCTATTTCTATATATAAATATATATTTTTTTTATTAAAACTCTTAGAATCTATGGTTCTACCTTACTTACCCCGCATCACACACAAATTAAAAAAGCAAATAGATTTTTTTGAATTCCGTTGAAATGATGAAAAATAAGTTTATTCTTCTTTTCATTTCAATATTTTATTCTTAAAAAAATTGGATTTTTAAACAGAAAGATAAAGATGGTGTACAAAGGCAATAGAAGATTGATTCCGCAATGACTGTACTCTGGGACGGAAGGATTCGAACCTCCGAATAGCGGGACCAAAACCCGTTGCCTTACCGCTTGGCTACGCCCCATTTCTATTTTGATTCAAGACTACTAAAAGAGTAATATTTCTATTGGTTGTTCGTCAATTCAATTTAAGCTCAAATTAAATATAGATTAGATTGGTGCTAGAGTTTTGACACGTGTAGCTAGCAAATTAAACTTATTTTATTGATCATTAGATAGAATTCAATTAAGATATTGTATGAAAATATTATTTCTTTCATTCTCATAAGAGAATGAAAGGATTTTTGATTGAGTAAGTTCAATAAAGTCTTTTTAGACTATCTTTCTTTATTTTTTCCTTATATAAAAAATATATTCATAACTCAATCAAAATGAAATTATCCACAAGAACACCAATTTTTGTTATGCTTAATATATTTAATTTGATCTGTATTTGTTTTAATTCTGCCCTTTTTTCAAGCACTTTTTTAGTCGCCAAATTGCCTGAGGCCTACGCCTTTTTGAATCCAATCGTGGATGTTATGCCCGTAATACCTCTTTTCTTTCTTCTCTTAGCCTTTGTTTGGCAAGCTGCTGTAAGTTTTCGATGAAATTATTAATACTGTCTTAAAAAAATTCACGATTTTTATTCTTCCAACAATAGATTCAAAAAAAAATTGACGTATGAAGGAACTCTCAATTTAAACATTGAATTTTTTTGGTAGCCATATTAAATCTGGATCATTCTATTTCCTAAATTTTATCCTCTTTTCCCTAAATGAAAGAACCTAATTAGATTCGAGTTCACCAAAAAAAATATCTAGATGTTGGTATGCAAATCTGTTTGAATATGAAAGACTCGACTATTATCTTATTACAAATGACTTTCTGAAACCTTTTTTTTATTTATTTTTTTCTAGAAAAAAAATAAATCACTTGATTTATTGGTATCAAAATTAGATATTTGGTATAAAACTAGAGAATCTATTCTCTTTTTTTTTTAGTAAGATCTTGGAGATTGTGTAATGCTTACTCTCAAACTTTTTGTATACACTGTAGTTATATTCTTTGTTTCTCTCTTCATATTTGGATTCCTATCTAATGATCCAGGACGTAATCCGGGACGTGAAGAATAAAAAAGAAATATTTTTTATTGCTTTATTTCATTAGTGGAAATGCTCGAATTTTATTAGGATTTTATCTATTACACATCATCAAAAGGAGAAAAGGAAAGAGAGGGATTCGAACCCTCGGTACGATTAACTCGTACAATGGATTAGCAATCCAACGCTTTAGTCCACTCAGCCATCTCTCCTAATCGAAAAGGGAAACTTACTTAGGTTCAAAAAGGCTTGAAAAAGAACCTTCTCCACTTTATTCTTAAAAAGCTTTCTTTATTTTTTTATAGATTATTCTTTATATTATATATATTTTTTTATTTTCTATATATTATTATATATATATACTTGATTTTTTATTATATAAATTTATTTATCATATATATATATATATATACTATATATATTAGTATTCTATAACTTTTTTTATAGAACTTTCTCAGTAATTCTATTTACATAAAACATTTAGATAACGATTAGATAAAGAAAAGGCGCGAAAGAGAAATAAATAAAACCACAATAATAGAACATAGAGAATCCTTTTTTTATTTTGTCTCGTCAAAACACAAGTAAACGATCTTTTTTATTTTAATAGCCTGGCCTGGTCAGTCCCCAGCCGGGCCTTTTTTTGTTAAAGTTAAAAAGACTCATCCGATGGATTTTTAGACAAAAAAGATCTTAAATAAAAAAAATGGAATCGAATCCGCTTTTACTAATTTTATTAAGTCAACGCTCGAATTTTGGAATTCTTTTTTTCAGATTTTTTTTATTACACCCCCGATTGTTTTGTTCGACAAAAGATCAATTTATATGCAATAATTGCATTGTAGCGGGTATAGTTTAGTGGTAAAAGTGTGATTCGTTCTTTTAATCCCTTTAATAGTTAAAGGGTCTCTCGGTTTGATTCATATTCCGATCAAAAACTTTATTTCTTAAAAGGATTTAGTCCTTTCCCTTTCAATGAAAGATTCAAGGAAGATTATAGATTCTCGTAATTTCTATCCCAAGACTCTAATCAATTGTAAATTTGGATTATGAAATTTCGAAACATAATTTTTGAATTGGCTGACTATTTACAATTCAATAAGTATAACAAGAGGATCCATGGATAAAGCTAGAAAAGTTTCTTTCTAATCGTAACTAAATCTTCAATTTTATTCATTGTTTGGTATAGAAAAAATTGAAGCAAAATAGCTATTAAACGAGAACTTTAGTTTACTAAAGACATCGACATATTATATTGTTTTAGCTCGGTAGAAACCAAATACTTTTCCTAAGGATTCCGTTAAATAGAAATAAAGAACGAAGTAACTAGAAAGATTGGTCGAGTTCTCCTGATCTATCTTCTAGAAGGATCATCTATAAAGCAAAATTTTCTGTGAAAGCACCCATACGGAAAGAAAAGCTAACATAGATGTTATGGGTCGAATTTTGATTTCGTTCCCATCTTGTTTTATTTGGGAATTTCTCCATCCATCATAAAGGAGCCGAATGAAATTAAAGTTTCATGTTCGGTTTTGAATTAGAGACGTTAAAAATATAAAAATGATCAATTGACGTCGACTAAAACCCTTAGCCTTCCAAGCTAACGATGCGGGTTCGATTCCCGCTACCCGCTCTAAATGAAAAATTGTCTCTTTTTAATAGAGACCTTTTTCTCTATTAGAATTGTCTAATAGCAATTGTGTATTGAAGTGAATTCAATACACAATTGCTAAAAAGATTTAGCCCATTCTTTTTTTTTACAATTGGAAAGTCAAAAAAAGCGAAAAGCGTCCATTGTCTAATGGATAGGACATAGGTCTTCTAAACCTTTGGTATAGGTTCAAATCCTATTGGACGCAATATCAATATATTGATATTTATGTATTATTTCCATTTGTATTATATTATAAATAATATCTTTTTATTCTATTTCGAAAAAAAAGATAAGAAAGAAATAGAATAAGAAAGAAATTCTGAATGCTTTAAGATTTAATATTAAACAGATATTCGTTATATACTTCTTTCTATTATATATACTTAACTTATAGACTTCTATTTATAGAATTTCTGAAAAATTTAATTCAAATTAAAGAATAAAATTGACTAAAGAATAAAAAAAAAGAATGATCCATTTCGTTTCTTTTTTTATACTTTCTCCTGAAGTAGAAAACGTTCCAGTTGCTCTTGAATACCTTCTTTCAACAAGCTTTCTGCTTCAGCGGTTAATGTCTTGGTAGAGGATATGATTTCTTGGAACTGAGGTTTATTCGTTTTTAAGTAAGTGCGTAATTGAACGAGAAATTTTCTTACTTGTCCAATTTCTAATCCATCCAGATAACCATTTGTTCCGGTATAAATGGTCATTATCTGTTCTTCCACTGTAAGAGGGGCTGATTGGGA